ATGACTCGAAATCCTTTTCATTTAGTAGAATTTAGACCTTGACCCTTAACAGGCTCCTTAGGAGCCATATTTTTAACCGTAGGATTAACATCATGATTCCATAATCATGGGATTATTACTTTAACTATAGGATTATTCTTAATTGTAATAACAATACTTCAATGATGACGAGATATCATCCGAGAAAGAACTTTTCAAGGGTTTCATACTATAAAAGTATCGTTAGGTATACGTATAGGTATAATCTTATTTATTACCTCAGAAGTTTGTTTTTTTGTTGCTTTTTTTTGAGCCTACTTTCATAGGAGTCTTGCCCCAAATACAGAAATTGGAGCCTGCTGACCCCCTATTTATATCCATCCATTAAATCCTTTTCAAGTTCCTCTTCTAAATACAGCAATTCTTCTAGCTTCAGGTATTACAGTAACATGAGCACACCACTCATTAATACACGGAAACCATAAAGAATCCACCCAATCTATAATTCTAACAATTATCTTAGGAATTTACTTTACCCTCTTACAAATTGAAGAATATTTAGAAACTTCATTCTCCATTTCAGACAGAGTTTATGGAGCCACTTTTTTTGTAGCCACAGGCTTTCATGGTTTACATGTTATAATTGGATCAGTATTTCTTTTAATTTGCCTATTACGAATTATATACTATCATTTTTCTACAAACCACCACTTTGGTTTTGAAGCAGCTGCTTGATATTGACATTTTGTAGATGTAGTATGACTTATTTTATACACCTGTATTTATTGATGAGGATCCTAATTTAATATAATTAAGTTAAACATTTATATGGCATTATACTTTACATAGAAGATATGACTTGCAATCATAAAGAAAGAATATCCTTTAACGCCACATTCTACAGTGAAAAGCCAAACTAGAGGCATTTAACTGTTAATTAAAAAATTGTAAATACATTACTTCACTGGTAACACTGCGCCGGAATGAACGGATTATATTGATGTTATAAATTATAAGGTCTGCCTTCTGTGTTTATGATAACTACACTAACTTATTTAATTATCCTATTTTTAATTAACCTAACTTTATTACTTCTAGGTATAATAATTAATAAACGCTCATATATGGACCGAGAAAAAAATTCTCCTTTTGAATGTGGGTTTGACCCCTCCATTCATACCCGAGCCCCTTTTTCTATACGATTCTTTTTATTAACTGTAATTTTTTTAATCTTTGATGTAGAAATTATTTTACTTATACCTTTAACAATAAACATTATAAACTCAAACACGCATTGACCCTTAACAAGATCTATTATTTTCTTAATAATTCTATTATTAGGTTTATTACATGAGTGAAATCAAGGATCACTAAACTGAATAAAATAATTTATATATTCATGTAATATTTATAATCTTCCCTTAATTTATTACTATATGCGATGATTATTTTCTACAAACCACAAAGATATTGGAACACTTTACTTTATCTTTGGTATTTGAGCAGGATTACTAGGTACTTCTTTAAGATTAATAATCCGAACGGAATTAGGACAACCTGGTTCCTTACTAAATGATGATCAACTCTATAATGTAGTTGTTACTGCCCATGGATTTATTATAATTTTCTTTTTAGTAATACCAATTATAATTGGAGGATTTGGTAACTGATTAGTCCCTTTAATATTAGGAGCCCCAGATATAGCATTCCCTCGAATAAATAATATAAGATTTTGATTGCTTCCTCCTTCATTAACTTTGCTTTTAGCTTCTTCAGCTGTAGAAAGAGGAGCAGGGACAGGCTGAACAGTATACCCTCCTTTATCTAGAAATTTATCCCACGCAGGACCTTCAGTAGACCTAGCCATTTTTTCCCTTCATCTAGCTGGAGTTTCTTCTATTTTAGGAGCAATTAATTTTATTACAACAATTTTAAATATACGATGAGAAGGGCTACAAATAGAACGACTACCCCTCTTTGCTTGATCAGTTTTTATTACTGCAATTCTACTACTACTTTCCCTTCCCGTTCTAGCTGGAGCAATTACTATGCTATTAACTGATCGAAACTTTAATACTACTTTTTTTGATCCTAGAGGAGGAGGAGATCCTATTTTATACCAACATTTATTTTGATTTTTTGGGCACCCAGAAGTTTATATTTTAATCCTTCCAGGATTTGGTATTATTTCCCATATTGTATCCCATCACTCATACAAAAAAGAAATTTTTGGAGCACTAGGAATAATCTATGCAATACTATCTATTGGGTTATTAGGCTTTATTGTATGAGCTCATCATATATTTACAGTTGGAATAGACGTAGATACACGAGCCTACTTCACATCAGCAACAATAATTATTGCAATTCCTACTGGTATTAAAGTATTTAGGTGGTTAGCTACAATTTATGGCTCACCTATTAAATATAATACCCCTATACTATGAGCCCTAGGATTTATCTTTTTATTTACAGTAGGAGGCTTAACAGGAATTATTTTATCAAACTCATCTTTAGATATTATACTTCATGATACTTATTATGTAGTTGCCCATTTCCATTACGTCTTATCTATAGGAGCCGTGTTTGCTTTATTTGGGGGATTTAACCATTGATACCCTTTAATTACAGGATTAAGATTAAACCAGCAATGAACTAAAGCCCATTTTATAACAATATTTTTAGGAGTTAATTTAACTTTTTTCCCTCAACATTTTTTAGGTTTAGCTGGAATACCTCGACGTTATTCAGACTACCCAGACTGCTACACTAAATGAAATATAATCTCATCAATAGGGTCCTTGATCTCCTTAACTAGAATTTTATTTTTCATTTTTATTGTTTGAGAAAGACTAATCTCTCAACGAACAGTTATTTGATCTAACCATTTAACAACCTCCTTAGAATGGGACAACCGTTTACCCGTTGATTTCCATAGACTACCCGAAACAGGAGCTCTTTATATTTAATTATGACCTACTGAGGACAATTAGGATTCCAAGATGCTTGTTCACCTTTAATAGAACAAATCATTTTTTTTCATGACCACGCTATATTTGCTATTATTATAGTACTTACTATAGTAATATTTATATCTACAATTCTTATAACTAACAAATTTTCATGATTAGATATTACAGAAAGTCAAAAAATCGAAACTATTTGAACAATTGCCCCAGCAATTATTCTTTTACTTCTAGCCCTTCCCTCTTTACGGTTACTTTACCTTTTAGATGAGACAAATAACCCCTTAATTACAATTAAAACAATGGGGCACCAATGATATTGAAGCTATGAATATTCAAACTTCTTAGATATTGAGTTTGATTCCTATATAATCCCTACCAATGAATTAGAACTTGGCAATTTTCGATTATTAGAAACAGACCATCATTTAATTTTACCAATAAAAACTAATACACGAGTAATTGTATCTTCCGCAGATGTTATTCACTCATGAACAATTCCTTCCCTAGGAGTAAAAGTAGATGCTATCCCCGGACGATTAAACCAATTAATACTATATCCAAGTCGACCAGGACTTTATTATGGTCAATGCTCAGAAATCTGTGGAGCTAACCACTCCTTTATACCTATTACACTAGAAATTGTAAACATAGATTATTTTATTAAATGACTCAATTTAATAAATAACTAAAAAGTTAGTTAATATAATAATATAAAATTGTCATTTTTAAGTAACTAATAAATTAGTACTTTTTACATGCCACAATTATCCCCTATCAATTGATTACTTTTATTTATTATATTCTGATCCGTTCTACTTATCAATACATCTATTATATGATGAAATAACAATAACTTATATACTATTAATAAAACCCTTATAACAAATATAAATGTTAATTATAAATGATAACATGATAGTAGACATCTTTTCCTCTTTTGATGACCATAACTCAACATTATTCTCAGCCCATATTATAACATGAATCTTATCATTGTGATCTTTATTTTTCATTAATTCATCTTACTGAGTTAACCCTTCAAATTTAACTAATATTTTAAATTTACCTAAACAAACCATTAATATTCAAAGAACACGCTCTTACAGCATAAATCTAGGAGGATTTAGTTTAATAATTTCTTCCTTATTTATCACCATTATCAATTTCAATATATTAGGACTCATACCTTATGTATTTAGGACAACTAGCCATCTAGCTATAACCTTTAGACTAGCTTTACCCTTATGACTCTCTTTAATTATCTCATCCTACTCCAATAATTTTTACTCAAGATTAGCTTTTATACTACCCTTAGGTACACCAAGTTTCCTAATCCTATTCTTACCAATCATTGAAGCCTTAAGAATTATAGTACGGCCTATCACCCTATCTATCCGTTTAGCAGCAAATATTAGTGCAGGACACATTATTCTAACCCTAATTGGTAACTATTTAACAATTTTAATACTATCTAGAAGATATATAGTATCAACCTTAATTATAATAACCCAAATCGGTTATTTTATTTTCGAAATCGGAATTGGTATTATTCAAGGATATATCTTCTCTCTACTAATTACCTTATACACAGATGACCATCAATAGATATAAAGACAGATATACCTAAGTTATAATTAAAACACAAAAATAATAACCATAAAAATAATTATATAACAATTAAGCACTAACATTAACCAATGCTCTAATACCCAAAAAATAACCCTATTAATATTAAAAATACCTTGACCCCCTAAAATCTCAAATCAACCTATATCAATAACTTTTAATCTAGTATTACTAATAAATTTAAAACCTCCTATTGTAGGATAAGAAATAAATCTAGACAAGAATCATATATTACTGTTAATATAAATAAAATTATTAAACTTATAATTTATAACTCCACTATCTCAATATCCAAAAGAAAAAAATAATCTTATTATAATTAAATAAGGTACAACAAGTTTTATTAATAAAGGAATAAAAAAATCAATTATAAATAAACACAATAATTCTTGAAAAATATAACCTCTTCATAAAGCACCTACTACTAATATAGATATAGGAAAAATTATTTTTAAATCATTATCCCTTATATTTACATAAACATCAGAACCTCTATTATTCCAAATTATAAAAAAAGAAAAACGTATAGAATATAAAACAGTTAAACACACCCCAAAAATCCCTAAAAGAAAAGTAACTAAATTTATATTTCCTGTTATTAACCCCTCAACAATTAAATCTTTAGAATAAAAACCAGCAAGAAAAGGTATCCCGCACAAAGCCATATTTGAAATAATTAAAAATATAGTAGTAATAGGTAATAGTTTAGATACATTACTAATTTGACGTATATCCTGTTTACCTTTAAAACAATGAATAATATTACCCCCACATATAAATAACAAAGCCTTAAATATCGCATGCGTGTATAAATGAAATAAAGCCAATATAGGTATGCCCAATCCTAAAGATATTATTATTACACCTAATTGACTTAAAGTAGATAAAGCAATAATTTTCTTTATATCATATTCATATAATGCACACACTCCAGATATAATAGTAGTTATAATAGAAATATAAACCATAAAAAATCTAAACCAGTAATAACAATTTAAATAATCAAAAAACCGAATAAATAAAAAAACACCAGCAGTAACTAAAGTAGAAGAATGAACCAAAGCTGAAACAGGAGTAGGGGCTGCCATAGCAGCCGGAAGTCAACTACTAAAAGGAATCTGAGCACTTTTAGTTATCCCTGCAATTATAATAAATAAATTTACATACATAAATCCATAAAATTCCCATAAACACAAAATATTTCAATGCCCCAATGTAATTACAATTGAAATACTTATTAAAATAAAACAATCACCTACACGATTTATTAAGACAGTTAATATTCCCGCAGCCAAAGACTTATTATTTTGATAATAAATCACAAGACAAAAAGAAACTAAACCTAAACCATCCCAACCTAATAACAAAGAAACCATACTAGGAATAAAAATTAAAAAATTTATTGACAAAACAAATAATATAACTGTTAAAGTAAATCGAAACAAATTTCTATCTCCTTCTATATAAGAAATAGTAAACACTATTACACAACCAGAAATAAAACAAACCAAACCTCTAAATCTACATCTCATTCAATCAAGAACAAAATCAAACTCAATTCTTCTACTTATACAATTTATAATTTCCCATCTAATTAATAAACAAACATTATTTATAGAAAAATAAACCAATATAAAACATATAAAAAAAAACCAATTGAACAACATAACACCAAAACATAACTCAACACCTACCAATTTAAACATAGTAAAGTAAACAAATTTATCAATAAACCCACAATTTACTATTTTAGACTTAAACTAACTTTACTAAAATATAAAAATCTTATTTAAATAACCAACATTAAAAATAAAAAACAACATAGGATAAAAATGCAAAAATAATAATAAGTACTCCCTACAAACGTTAACAAACCTCCTATTTATAAATACTATCACACTACCATGCTGAGATCTTACAAACATAATTAAATTATACAAACCACCTAAAAAAACTATTAACAAAACTACAATAATTAACCAAAACCTATATATATATATAGAACAAAATAATATAATTTCTCTTACCAGACCAATATAAGGAGGAGCTCCTATGTTAGCAATACAAAATAAGAACCATCATATACACATAGTAGAATTAATATTAATTATACCTCCACAAAGAAACAACCTACGACTTTTAAACTTCTCATACATCAAATTAGCAAGACAAAATAGACCAGAAGAACAAAACCCATGTGAGACTATTATTAATACTGCACCCTCTCAACCTCATATAAATTTACTCAACACACCAGCCAATATAATACCTATATGTCCTACAGAAGAATAAGCAATCAAAGATTTAATATCACTTTGACCTACACAAACAATAGCAGTAATTACTCCCCCTCATAAACAAATAATAATAAAAATTTTACTAAACATCATCTCATTTAAAAAAAAAACTATTAATATACGTAATACCCCATAACCCCCTAATTTTAAAAGAACCCCAGCTAAGATTATAGAACCCGCAATAGGGGCTTCTACATGGGCTTTAGGTAATCATAAATGGACAGAAAACATAGGTAATTTAACTAAAAAAGCTCCTATTACACCTAAAAACCATAAAATATTAACATCATATAAAATATTTAAACAATTTAAATAGTATACCAATAATATATTAAAAGAAGAATATACATTTCTTAATATAATTAAACTAACCAATAAAGGTAAAGAAGCAGTAATAGTGTATAGTATTATATATATACCCGCTTGTAAACGTTCAGGCTGATAACCTCAACCAATAATTAATACCAAAGTAGGGATTAAAGAAATCTCAAAAAAAATATAAAAATATATGATATGTAAACATAAAAAATATAAAATTACTACCAAACACAAAACTAAAACTACAAAAGAAAATATAAAACTCTTATTCTTCATAAACTTAACTGAATAATTACTAGCTAAAAGCATCAACCCCCTAATTCATAAAGTAAGAACAATTAAAATACCCCTTATTGTATCACAATAAAAATAACTTCTAAACAAAACTCCTCATACATCCACATTTAAATACTTCAAACTCAAAAAAGTTATTATTATTAAAACCCAAAAACGTATTTCTCACACTATAAAACCACTTAATAATAATAACCCAAACAAACTAAAAAATAAACCTATAATTTATATAATCTTAAAGATCTAACGTAATCATTTCCATGTACACGAATTAATCTTACTAAAAGAGATAAACCTAAACTAGCCTCACATACCCTAAAAACAACAATAATTATAACAATACTATAATCCCTACTAAACAATCCTCAAGTTAATAAAAAAGAAAAAATAATACCTAATATTAAAATCTCAAAACTCAATAAAATATTCAAAATATGTTTTCATTGAAATAACAAAACAAAAAACCCACTAATATAAATAAAAATACCTAATAATAACTCTCTACTTATAATCATACCTTTTAGTTATAATAGTTTAAATAAAAACTTTGGTCTTGTAAACCAAAATTAGATACATCTTTATAATTAAGTTTTTAAGTGAATTGAACACTTATAGGAAATTTTCAAAATTTCTTTAACCCAGTAAAAACCTAATAATCTAAAATATAAAATCACAATAAATCAATAAACGGACGAATTAAAAAAATACTAAATCAAAAAATACTTAAAATTTGCCCAATAAATTCATAAGGATACTCCACAGGACACCCCCCAATCCAAGTTAACAAAAAAAAACAACCTACTATTAACCAAAAATTAAACTGTATAAAAAAATTATATCTACAACCACGGCAACCTTTAACATGAAGTAAAGGTAAAAAAAATAGAACACAAATAGATATTACTAAACTAATAACACCCCCTAATTTACTAGGAATAGACCGTAAAATAGCATAAGCAAACAAAAAATACCACTCAGGTTTAATATGTAAAGGAGTAACTAAAGGATTAGCAGGAATAAAATTTTCAGAATCACCCAACACATTAGGAAATAATATTCTAATTTCAATTAATAATAATAATATAATAAAAAACCCAAATAAATCTTTATACCTATAATAGTGATGAAAAGGAATTTTATCTAAATCCCTATTAATACCTAAAGGATTATTCCTACCACTTTGATGTAAAAATAATAAATGTAATACCACTATAGCAATTAAAACAAAAGGTAACAAAAAATGAAAACAAAAAAACCGACTAAGAGTAGCATTATCCACCGAAAACCCTCCTCAAACTCAATATACAACTATTTCCCCTACATAAGGAATAGCAGACACTAAATTAGTAATTACAGTGGCCCCTCAGAAAGACATCTGACCTCAAGGTAATACATATCCCACAAAAGCAGTACCTATTACTAAAAATAATAATACAACACCAATATTCCAAGTTTCCATTATTACATAAGACCCATAATAAATCCCACGAGCAACATGAAAATACAAACAAATAAAAAAAAAAGAAGCACCATTGGCATGAATATACCGTAAAACCCACCCATAATTAACATCCCGTATAATATGTACAACAGAATCAAAAGCTATATCAACACAAGAAGTATAATGTATAGCCAAAAACAAACCCCTAACAATTTGAATAGCTAAACATAAACCTAATAAAGATCCAAAATTTCACCACACAGATAAATTAATAGGGGCTGGTAAATCCACAAGAGCACCATTAATAATTTTTAAAATAGGATGATTTTTACGCAATGAACCAAGCATATATTATTTAAATTTAAAAACTCGAAGAGGCCCCTCACAATAATAACAAATTTTTACAACCCTTACCAAAACAAATAATAAAACAACACCTAATAATAAATAACACAAAAAATTATCATATATTATAATTAACCTACCCCCTCTTATTCTTATAAAACTATAATCAAAAAGAGATAATTCTTTAATCTCTACACTAACTGTATCCTTATTAATAAAAAAATTTATTATTATAAAACCTAAAAAAATAATAAAAAAATAAATAAAAACCTTTCTAGAAAGGAAAATTAAATTGGGAATCAAACTAATAACATATATAAACATAACCAATAAACCTCCAATATACACCAAAAAAAGTAAATAACCATATCAAGAAAAAGTGACTATACCCACTAACCCTCTAACACATAAAATTATAACTATAAGCATAAAACCTAATCTTAAAGGTTGAATCACTATTATACAAACACTTCTTAAAGAAAATCCCACAGAAATTATAAACAATAAACTCATTTCAAAAGATAAGTATAAAACTTAATTTTCAACTTCCAATGTTAATATTTTAATTAAATTACCTTTTGTAATTTAATAAATAAATAAACACAACCACAAAAATCAAAATATTTAATACACTTGGTAAATACCTCTTCCAAATTAAATATATCAATAAATCGTAACGATAACGAGGATAACTAGCACGTACCCAAATAAACACCCAAGCTATAAATCTAACAAAAACACACAAACCTAACCCATACAAACTAATAAATATAACACCCCCAAAAAATAAACTAACCACCAAAACACTTATAAATAAAATATTTCTATATTCAGCTATAAACAAAACAGCAAAACCCACTCCTCCATATTCAACATTAAACCCAGATACTAACTCAGATTCTCCTTCCGCAAAATCAAAAGGAGCACGATGAGTTTCAGCAACACAAGACACAAATCATATAATCATTATAAAAAAATTCACAAAAAAAATTCATACAAAAACCTGATATTTCATAATTAATCTCAAAGTTATTCTACCAACCAAAAGTAAACAACTTAATAAAATCAAAGACATCCTCACCTCATAAGAAATTCTCTGAGCAACAGCACGCACAGACCCTAATAAAGCATACTTAGAATTAGAAAACCAACCAGCTCCTATAACCCTATAAACTCCTAAACTAGAAATACATAAAAATAATAATATACTAAGACCCCCCATCCTACATAAAAAATAATTACTATATAAAATTCATAGAATCAAACCCAAAAATAACCTTATAAAAGGACAAATTAAAAAAGGTGCTACATTAACCAAAGTAGGTTTAATTAACTCTTTACTAAACAATTTGATAGCATCAGCTAAAGGCTGAGGAAGTCCTATTAAACCTACCTTATTAGGCCCTTTACGCAATTGAAAATAACCTAATCCTTTACGCTCCAACAAAGTAAAAAAAGCAACAGCCAAAAGTGCACAAACAAAGGAAACAACACTGGATAGTAACTCAACTAACATTATTAAGAAGAATAACCTAAATATTCCCTAATAAGATCTTAAATCTTATGCACTAATTCTGCCACCTTAATAAGTAATCTTTATACAAAGTAAGACTACAAACAATCTTATAAAATAAACCTAAATTATTCACATAATTCTGCCAACTTTGTAATATAATAAATAATTTTAGTATTCTTTGGTCCTCTCGTACTAAAAGAAACAATAACACTTTAAAAGATAAAAACCAACCTGGCTCACACCGGTCTGAACTCAGATCATGTAAAGTTTTAAAAATCGAACAGATTTACCTACTAAAGCTACTACACCTTAAGGATACTTTAATCCAACATCGAGGTCGCAATCTCATTTTTCAATAAGAACTCTCTAAATAAATTACGCTGTTATCCCTATGGTAACTATAATATAAGCAATACTATATTGGTTACTTCATAATAAAATATATAACCTAAGGAAGTTACTATACAATTTATTCCTTAATCACCCCAACTAAAATTATATATTACTATATCAATACTACTAATATAATAATAATAAAATTACAAGCTCAATAGGGTCTTCTCGTCCCTYTAAAAAATCCAAGCTTTTTCACTTTAAAAATTAAATTCTAAAAAATAAGATAGAGACAGATTAACCTTCGTCAAACCATTCATTCTAGCCTCAAATTATAAGGCAAATTATTATGCTACCTTAGTACAGTTAAAATACCGCAGCTGTTAAAAATAAATTTATTTCACCGAGCAGGCCCAACTCTTTATATATTATTAACAAAGAGACATGTTTTTGATAAACAGGCGAGATTAATATTTGCCGAATTCCTTTACCCTACTTTAATAATATAAATAACATTACTATTAACATTTATAAAATCAATAAACTTATAAATTTACATAATACTCATATTAACATTATAACTACCTAAACTAATTTATAGACATTTATTAGCTAAACAACCTGAATTTAACCTTTATTTATAAATTTAAATTACTTTTAAAGTAAAACATTATTAACCCTACTTAAATCATTATATAATAACAACTAATTCTATAAAAATTACATGAAGCTTATCCCCCATATAGTTAACTAATACTTCATAAACCTGTATTATATAAGAATCATAATACTTAAATATTTTAAACTAATAAACTAGCTATCATAAAAAACGATAAACATTTCACTACCACTTAATAATAAATATATAACTATACAACGTTAACATAAACCTTAATAAGTAAATCCTTTTACTTCGAGATAAATTCATAGAAAACAGTACAATTATCAACCCATTATACTAAAGGTACGACCATTTACATCTACTAAACTAAAAATATATACATTTTCCTTTACAGTACTTACTAACAACATTATTTCTATACCATTAATACTAAATAAAAAAACAATTTAAATTAATTTACATTGAAGTAATACAAACAACATATCTTATAAAACTATTAAATAACAACCTCTCAACTAATGAAACACTTTACAAGCTAAACCTTTATACATTAATTATGAGAAAGTATAATATACTCATTCATAGATTTACAATCTACCGACTTACTCGACCACCTCATATACAAGACTTAAACAATTATATTTATTAAAGACCTTGAAAGCCTTCAGTTTAACTTAACTTAAAATCTTATAATACTATATTTTATTTAATATCAACTTAAACCACTTGTTTGGAAAACAAATATACTTTATATACTAATAAAATATTCTTAACATTTATAATAACTAAAATGCTCTAAAAGATTGAAAATCTTATGTGCTCATACACCATAAGAACTATTTTACTACATAACAATGTTTTTACAATAAAAGGGTATGTATATAATAAACACTGTTAAATTTATATATGTCTATTAGGCATATCTCGAAGAATCCCATTTTTATACTCTCTAACTCTATTGCGCCGTGTATATAACACACTCTAAACATTTATCTAGCAATAATTAATAGGTCTAGATTTACTGAGGACCATAATAATTAAAAATAAGAGCAGTTATAGATGATACTATGAAAGATACCCTCTTTAATTAATTATTAATATTATTATTTATAAAAGATATATAAATTCTAACTTAACAACAATAATAACAAACATAAGCATAAATTTATAATTATTTTATTAGAGATAGATATATATATATATATATATATATGGACTAATCAATTATTTAAACAATTTAATAAAAAAAATAAAGCTCTTCCAAACCCTCTTTTTATTTTACACTTTTATAAAAGTAAATTTTTTAAAAGAGCCAATATTTTTAAATACACGTTTTTACTAAAAATCAAAACTCTTATTTATAAAACTGAAAAATCCTTACACATAGATATATAATTACAAATAAATCGAAATCCTTTTCATCTAATAAAATTTAGACCTTGACCCTTAATAGATTCCTTAAGAACCATATTTTTAACAGTAGAATTAACATCATGATTCCATAATCATGGGATTATTACTTTAACTATAGGATTATTCTTAATTGTAATAACAATACTTCAATGATGACAAAATATTATCTGAAAAAGAACTTTTCAAGGGCTTTATACTATAAAAGTATCGTTAAGTATGTATGTAAATATAATCTTATTTATTTACCTCAGAAGTTTGATTTTGTTACTTTTCTAGCTTCAGGTATTACAGTAACATAAGCACACCACTCATTAATACATGAAAACCATAAAGAAGCCACCTAATCTATAATTCTAACATATCTTAATAATTTACTTCACCTTACAAATTAAAGAATATTTAGAAACTTCATTCTCATTTCAGACAAAATTTATCAAACCACTTTTTTATAATATAAGCTTTCATATTTACATATTATAATTGAATCAATATTTCATTTAATTTACCCATTACGAATTATATACTATCATTTTTCTACAAACCACCACTTTAGTTTTAAACATGCTGCTTGATATTAACATTTTGTAGACGTAGTATGACTTATTTTATACACCTGTATTTATTAATGATAGATCCTAATTAATTATTAAGTGGCCGAATTTAAGCACTAGACTTTTAATCTAGATAATGATTATTGTAATCCTTAATATTTTACCAATCAAGAAATGATATATCATATATGATTTCGACTCATATTTAGATGTTTATTACATCCTTAATTAAATACACTAGCTTACAGCTAACACTGCCCCGGAATGAACGTTAAAGGTAATTAGGTAAAATAAAGCTGCTAACTTTATTTTGAGCAACTCGAATTGTTCTACCTTTTATGAATAATAAGTTTTTTCCTTCTAATTTTTTATTTATTATAATTATAATTGTAGGCACTTTATTATCTTTATCTTCCTCACATTGGCTAACAATATGAATAGGTTTAGAACTTAATTTAATAGGATTCTTGCCTCTTATAAATATCAAAGGAAAAACTATAGAAGCAGAAGCCTCTATAAAATATTATATTATCCAAAGAATAAGATCTAGAGTACTAATTATATCATCTGTAATTATATACACTTTTAATTTATCTTGGTACTCTATATTTAGGAATAATGTTATTAGCATTATAATTATCCTCTCTCTTACCTTAAAATTAGGGGGAGCACCTCTACATTTTTGGCTTCCTAGTATTACTAAACAAATATCATGAATTATTTTATTCTTAGTTCTTACATGACAAAAATTTGCTCCTATATTTATATTAAGTTTAATAAATTCCAATATAATTATTATTATTATAATTTCAATTACTTCCACTATTATAGGAAGAATTATAGCTTTAAACCAAACTAATATTCAATTAATTATAACATACTCATCAATCTCACATTTAGGTTGAATACTATCTATAATCTCAATAAACAGGTCATTAACTATAATTTATTTTATTAACTACATCATAATTTCCATCCCATTAATAATATCCTTTAACTCCTCTCTAGGGAACCAAATATTTATACTAACACAAAAAACCAAAATAAATAAAATAATTATTATTTCACTAATTCTATCTTTAGGAGGGCTTCCTCCTTTATTAGGTTTTATGTCCAAATTAATTATCTTAATCTTGTTAATCGAAATAAAAATAATAATTATAACCTTAATATTATTTATGGGAACTTTAATTAGCTTATACTTTTATTTAAATATATCTTTAATAATAATAGTTAGATCTTACACAATATTTGAAAACTTAAATTCTAATAAATTGTTCAACCCAATTATTTCCTTTAATATAATAAGTAGATTTATTATCTACCCCTTAATTATTTTACTCATTAAATATGCGATGATTATTTTCTACAAACCACAAAGATATTGGAACACTTTACTTTATCTTTGGTATTTGAGCAGGATTACTAGGTACTTCTTTAAGATTAATAATCCGAACGGAATTAGGACAACCTGGTTCCTTACTAAATGATGATCAACTCTATAATGTAGTTGTTACTGCCCATGGATTTATTATAATTTTCTTTTTAGTAATACCAATTATAATTGGAGGATTTGGTAACTGATTAGTCCCTTTAATATTAGGAGCCCCAGATATAGCATTCCCTCGAATAAATAATATAAGATTTTGATTGCTTCCTCCTTCATTAACTTTGCTTTTAGCTTCTTCAGCTGTAGAAAGAGGAGCAGGGACAGGCTGAACAGTATACCCTCCTTTATCTAGAAATTTATCCCACGCAGGACCTTCAGTAGACCTAGCCATTTTTTCCCTTCATCTAGCTGGAGTTTCTTCTATTTTAGGAGCAATTAATTTTATTACAACAATTTTAAATATACGATGAGAAGGGCTACAAATAGAACGACTACCCCTCTTTGCTTGATCAGTTTTTATTACTGCAATTCTACTACTACTTTCCCTTCCCGTTCTAGCTGGAGCAATTACTATGCTATTAACTGATCGAAACTTTAATACTACTTTTTTTGATCCTAGAGGAGGAGGAGATCCTATTTTATACCAACATTTATTTTGATTTTTTGGGCACCCAGAAGTTTATATTTTAATCCTTCCAGGATTTGGTATTATTTCCCATATTGTATCCCATCACTCATACAAAAAAGAAATTTTTGGAGTACTAGGAATAATCTATGCAATACTATCTATTGGGTTATTAGGCTTTATTGTATGAGCTCATCATATATTTACAGTTGGAATAGACGTAGATACACGAGCCTACTTCACATCAGCAACAATAATTATTGCAATTCCTACTGGTATTAAAGTATTTAGGTGGTTAGCTACAATTTATGGCTCACCTATTAAATATAATACCCCTATACTATGAGCCCTAGGATTTATCTTTTTATTTACAGTAGGAGGCTTAACAGGAATTATTTTATCAAACTCATCTTTAGATATTATACTTCATGATACTTATTATGTAGTTGCCCATTTCCATTACGTCTTATCTATAGGAGCCGTGTTTGCTTTATTTGGGGGATTTAACCATTGATACCCTTTAATTACAGGATTAAGATTAAACCAGCAATGAACTAAAGCCCATTTTATAACAATATTTTTAGGAGTTAATTTAACTTTTTTCCCTCAACATTTTTTAGGTTTAGCTGGAATACCTCGACGTTATTCAGACTACCCAGACTGCTACACTAAATGAAATATAATCTCATCAATAGGGTCCTTGATCTCCTTAACTAGAATTTTATTTTTCATTTTTATTGTTTGAGAAAGACTAATCTCTCAACGAACAGTTATTTGATCTAACCATTTAACAACCTCCTTAGAATGGGACAACCGTTTACCCGTTGATTTCCATAGACTACCCGAAACAGGAGCTCTTTATATTTAATTATGACCTACTGAGGACAATTAGGATTCCAAGATGCTTGTTCACCTTTAATAGAACAAATCATTTTTTTTCATGACCACGCTATATTTGCTATTATTATAGTACTTACTATAGTAATATTTATATCTACAATTCTTATAACTAACAAATTTTCATACTTAGATATTACAGAAAGTCAAAAAATCGAAACTATTTGAACAATTGCCCCAGCAATTATTCTTTTACTTCTAGCCCTTCCCTCTTTACGGTTACTTTACCTTTTAGATGAGACAAATAACCCCTTAATTACAATTAAAACAATGGGGCACCAATGATATTGAAGCTATGAATATTCAGACTTCTTAGATATTGAGTTTGATTCCTATATAATCCCTACCAATGAATTAGAACTTGGCAATTTTCGATTATTAGAAACAGACCATCATTTAATTTTACCAATAAAAACTAATACACGAGTAATTGTATCTTCCGCAGATGTTATTCACTCATGAACAATTCCTTCCCTAGGAGTAAAAGTAGATGCTATCCCCGGACGATTAAACCAATTAATACTATATCCAAGTCGACCAGGACTTTATTATGGTCAATGCTCAGAAATCTGTGGAGCTAACCACTCCTTTATACCTATTACACTAGAAATTGTAAACATAGATTATTTTATTAAATGACTCAATTTAATAAATAACTAAAAAGTTAGTTAATATAATAATATAAAATTGTCAATTTTAAGTAACTAATAAATTAGTACTTTTTACATGCCACAATTATCCCCTATCAATTGATTACTTTTATTTATTATATTCTGATCCGTTCTACTTATCAATACATCTATTATATGATGAAATAACAATAACTTATATACTATTAATAAAACCCTTATAACAAATATAAATGTTAATTATAAATGATAACATGATAGTAGACATCTTTTCCTCTTTTGATGACCATAACTCAACATTATTCTCAGCCCATATTATAACATGAATCTTATCATTGTGATCTTTATTTTTCATTAATTCATCTTACTGAGTTAACCCTTCAAATTTAACTAATATTTTAAATTTACCTAAACAAACCATTAATATTCAAAGAACACGCTCTTACAGCATAAATCTAGGAGGATTTAGTTTAATAATTTCTTCCTTATTTATCACCATTATCAATTTCAATATATTAGGACTCATACCTTATGTATTTAGGACAACTAGCCATCTAGCTATAACCTTTAGACTAGCTTTACCCTTATGACTCTCTTTAATTATCTCATCCTACTCCAATAATTTTTACTCAAGATTAGCTTTTATACTACCCTTAGGTACACCAAGTTTCCTAATCCTATTCTTACCAATCATTGAAGCCTTAAGAATTATAGTACGGCCTATCACCCTATCTATCCGTTTAGCAGCAAATATTAGTGCAGGACACATTATTCTAACCCTAATTGGTAACTATTTAACAATTTTAATACTATCTAGAAGATATATAGTATCAACCTTAATTATAATAACCCAAATCGGTTATTTTATTTTCGAAATCGGAATTGGTATTATTCAAGGATATATCTTCTCTCTACTAATTACCTTATACACAGATGACCATCAATAGATACTAAGTATAAAAATACTATATTATATCTAAAGGTATTTTTACCACCCTAACACCTTCAACGTTATGCTCTAATTAAGCTATTTAAATAGAGCAAATAATTACTTAATATTCTATATCAAAACTAATTAAACTAATTATTTTCTCAATGTAAGTGAGATACATTTCTTATGTTAAGTTTTGTTTATAATCCAGGAACAGCTTCCACTACCCCTACTATGTTACGACTTATCTTATTTTCCAACAAGAGCGACGGGCGATATGTACGCATTATAAAACCTAATTCACAAATCCCCACTACTATATATATTCATTACTACCAAGTCCAACTTTATAAGTTAATTACATAACTTAATCCGATTAAATATTATAAACTGTAGTTCACTTTTTAAACCTTCTCCATTAGCTGCATTTTGACTTGACATTATAATCATTTCATTATTAAGTTTTTTATAATATTTTTACAAAATAAACTGACGACAGCAATACACAAACTGGAATTTTTCAAAAAAAAGTAAGTATAAATTGAGGATTATCAAATTAATAAGCAAACTCCCCTGGAAGGATATATAACACCGCCAAGCCTTTTAAATTTCAAACATATATAACATTTTATAATAATTAATTATGTTTATACTACTTAAATAATAAAATTTTTAAAATAAAGAATAATAGGGTCTCTAATCCTAGTTTACTTAAACCTTATTTTCAAAGAACCAATTATAGAACAACATAATTAATAATACCAATTAAATTTTACCCACAATCAATATTCTCATTTATTCTAATATCCATAAACATTACTTTATTTTATACTATATAAATATAAATTTAAGATATTAGTATAACCGCAGAAGCTGGCACCAATTTCTCCACCTTTAAATACATTAACTATATCAAACTTTCATTTATTGTATAATTATAAATACTGCGTAACTTATTTATATTATATTAATAATATATTAATAATATTAATTATTACTTATTTAATATTAAATAAAATAAATAATAACACATTAAGCAAAACGAATATATAAAACCTAACATATATAAACTAGCAATAACTTATATAATAACCAAAGCCAAATTAATAACAAAGAAATACACAAACTTATTTATTTTCGGGGTATGAACCCAACAGCTTTTATTAGCTTACTTTATTAAGTCTTAACAATCTCTACATGTATCACAAAGTTTGCAACTTTGTATTTTTAAATAAACTATAAAACCTATAAATAAACTCTTATACCACAAAAAAAGGTATCGAACCTTTTCCTTAAACTCCAAAAATTTATGTGCACATACACCATAATGTAATTTTTTTTACTACATAACAATGTTTTTACAATAAAAGGGTATGTATATAATAAACACTGTTAAATTTATATATGTCTATTAGGCATATCTCGAAGAATCCCATTTTTATACTCTCTAACTCTATTGCGCCGTGTATATAACACACTCTAAACATTTATCTAGCAATAATTAATAGGTCTAGATTTACTGAGGACCATAATAATTAAAAATAAGAGCAGTTATAGATGATACTATGAAAGATACCCTCTTTAATTAATTATTAATATTATTATTTATAAAAGATATATAAATTCTAACTTAACAACAATAATAACAAACATAAGCATAAATTTATAATTATTTTATTAGAGATAGATATATATATATATATATATATATGGACTAATCAATTATTTAAACAATTTAATAAAAAAAATAAAGCTCTTCCAAACCCTCTTTTTATTTTACACTTTTATAAAAGTAAATTTTTTAAAAGAGCCAATATTTTTAAATACACGTTTTTACTAAAAATCAAAACTCTTATTTATAAAACTGAAAAATCCTTACACATAGATATATAATTACAT